TTACTGAGATGCCACTGTAATAAAATATTGCGCTATTATTATCTCGCGATGGCAAAAAATGGAGAAGGTCACGGGACTTAATCTTAACTTCGTCGAGATATGGGGGCCACTTCTGCAGTGGAAGTCCTGGGATACCTGAGTGCTATGTTAGTGTTAGTGTGAATAAAAATATTGCTATGGTGATGAGAAAAAATAGGAGTAATGTCTACTTGTTAGGCACTTATGTCATTGTTCTGCTTTTGGGGTTTGACAGAACTAAAAAGGTGGCTTAAGGATGCGCTGAGCAGGTACGGGGGGTAGGGGGGTTTGCTAAGCATGCGTATGCGTATACGTATACGCGTGTGTGTGTATACACGTGCGTGCGTATACGCGTGTGTGCGTATACACGTGCGTGCGTATACGCGTGTGTGCGTATACACGTGCGTGTGTATACACGTGTGTGCGTATACACGTGCGTGTGTATACACGTGTGTGCGTATACACGTGCGTGTGTATACACGTGCGTGTGTATACACGTGCGTGTGTATACACGTGTGTGCGTATACACGTGCGTGCGTATACACGTGCGTGCGTATACACGTGTGTGCGTATACACGTGCGTGTGTATACACGTGTGTGCGTATACACGTGTGTGCGTATACACGTGTGTGCGTATACACGTGTGTGCGTATACACGTGTGTGTATGTCCTGAGACCATTAAACAAATATCCTGTGACCATTAAGAGTACATGTCCTGTAACCATTAACTGTTATATCTTACAATCATTGACTGAACTTTCTTACTATAATTGAAACGAACTTCCGCCTCTTCATTGACTAAACAATTGGTTGTGGTCTGCCTATGCTGACCGCGTCGATACTTCACCGTAGGCGCGTCTACAATTAGGTCACCGGCTCAAGGACGCCTCTAGGTGGCCGTAGCGGAGTGATAGCGAGTTCCCCCCCCCAAAAAAAAAGATACCAAATGTATGACACCACAGTTATGTGTGATCATGGGCTGATTAGTCATTAGTCCATCGAGATGTCTTATTTAAGGGGAACGAGTGGGCGATTACTAGTTGTATGGCCCTGAAGAAAGAACCAGATGCCAGTTATAGTTCCGGTATAGAAACCCCCACGATCGATGGGCCCGGAGCGAGAAGAGGGATACTTATTGGATGGGTTGCTGATTTCCCGAAGCTTGGTGATTATGGAAAGATACTGGAGGTGATAAGCATGGTGACTGGGATTAATTTCAAGCTATGTGCCATGTACGATTAAGGGTTTAATGTACTATGTAATATAATAATATCTAGTATATAGATGATATGCATGGGGAATATAAATGTATGCACGATAAAGCATAGGGCTAATTACCGTGCCCAGTGTGACACGGTAGGGTTATATCTTTCAATACTGATATAGTACATTAGGATTTGGTTGGGTTACAGTTATTGCTTGATCAGGGGGTAGTTTAATTAGAATTTTGGCTTTGGGAGCCGATGGTGGGGCTGATAGAAGTCTCCTCTCTGAGATGTCCTCGGAAATGTATATTTCATTTCTAGTTTACAAGGCTGGTGTAATTTATTATTTGTTATACTACGGGGACTGTTATCATTTTATTAGGTTGTTTTCGATTAGGCCTGCTGTGGGTATGAGGATTAGGATGGTAGAAAAGTATAAAGTTGATGCTAGTTGGCCAATAGTGGTAAATGGGGGGTCTATTGGTTGGCCCCCGATTCATGTTAGGGTTAGTAGGTCAGCCACTAGGATTCAGAATAGGCATTGGCTGATCGGTCGGAATGCTAGACTTCGTTGTTTTGCTGTGTGTGTTATGGGGATAATTATTAGTACGAGGATGGAGCAGATGAGGGCTAGGACGCCGCCGAGTTTGCTTGGGGCGGAGCGCAGGATGGTGTAGGCGAAGAGGAAGTATCATTCTGGTTTGATGTGTGGTGGGGTGTTGAGTGGGTTTGCTGGGGTGTAGTTGTTGGGGTCCCCTAGAAGGTCTGGGTGGAGTAGGGTGAGTGTTAGTGTGGTCAGAATTATGATGAGAAGGCCCAGGATGTCTTTAGTGGTGTGGTATGGGTGGAATGGGATTTTGTCGGAGTTTGATGAAATGCCTAGTGGGTTGTTTGATCCTGTTTCGTGGAGGAATAGTAGGTGTGTTAGTACCAAGGCTAGGGTGATAAATGGTGTAATGAAGTGGAGGGTGAAGAATCGGGTTAGTGTGGCTTTTTCAATGGAGAATCCGCCTCAAATTCATTCTACTAGGTCTGTTCCGATGTAAGGGATGGCTGAGAGTAGGTTTGTGATTACTGTTGCCCCTCAGAATGATATTTGTCCTCATGGTAGTACGTACCCCATGAACGCTGTGGCTATCACGGTGAGTAATAGTATTATTCCGGTGTTTCAGGTTTCTAAGTAGGAATAGGAGCCGTAGTATAGGTTTCGTCCGATGTGTAAGTATAGGCATATAAAGAATATTGATGCTCCGTTGGCATGGAGGTGTCGGATAATTCAGCCGTAGTTTACATCCCGGCAGATATGGGTAATAGATGAGAAGGCGGTTGTTGTGTCAGGTGAGTAGTGTATTGCTAGGAACAGGCCTGTTAGGATTTGCATGATTAGGCATGTCCCTAGGAGGGATCCTAGATTTCATCATGTTGAGATATTTGATGGTGTAGGTAGGTCGATGAGCGCGTGGTTGATGGACTTAAGTAATGGATGAGTTTTGCGAATGTTGGTCATTAGTTCTTATAGTTGAATTACAACGGTGGTTTTTCATGCCACTGGTCGTGGTTAAATTCCATGTGGGAATTATGATTTATGCTATGTATGTCTTGAGTGTGGTCTTTGTGGTTGGTTTTATCGGGTTTTCGTGTAAGCCGTCTCCTATCTATGGTGGGTTAGGGTTGATTGTGGGGGGAGGGGCGGGGTGTGGTATGGTGGTGGGTTTTGGGGGTTCTTTTTTGGGTTTAATGGTATTTTTGGTTTATCTTGGTGGTATGTTAGTGGTATTTGGGTATACTACGGCTATGGCAATTGAGGAGTACCCTGAGGTTTGGGGATCTAACGTAGTTGTTTTTGGGGGTCTACTCTCGGGTTTGTTGGTTGAGGGGTTGGTAGTTGTTTTACTTTTGATTAGTGATAGTACAGAGTCTATGTTTTGTGGTTTTAAGTATATAGAGGATTGGGTTGTTTTTGGAGGGGGGGAGGGATTTGTTCGCGAGGATTATGTTGGGGTGTCTTCATTATATAGTTATGGGATTTGGTTTATGGTCATAGCTGGGTGGGTTTTGTTTATCAGTGTTTTTGTTGTGGTTGAGGTTACGCGGAGTGGTAGAATATTAGGAGGGAAATTAGGAGTAGTGATGTAAGGAAAGAGAGGAAGTAGAGTTTGATTAATCCTTTTTGGTTCGAGGTGTTGATTGAGGCTAGAAGGTTGAGCTGGGATAGGCCTTTTGGTGTTGCTTTTTCTAGTCAGGTTAGGTCTAGTAGGGTTGTTGCCAGATTTTGGCTGGTGGTAAGGATGAGGTAAGGTGGTGTTCGGTGTATGATGCTAGTGAAGAAGCCTAGTAGGTTGAAGAATAGGTATGGGTGGGATGGCTTTTTAAGTTGTAGGTTGTAGGTTAGTTGATTTAGCTCTATGGCCAGTAGGAATCCGAGGGTAGTGACTGTCAGTGCTGATAATTTTAGATGTGTTGGTATCGTTATATGGGGGATTGATGTTGGTGATATGCTGTTAGAGATTAGAAATCCCATAAAGATGCTGCCTATTGCTAAGCGTTTAATGGGGCGAAGGATGAAGGGGTTGTTTTCGTTAATTGGGGTCAGGGTTTGGAAGCGTGGTTGGTCTAGCAGGACGAAGTGGATAATGCGTGTGCTGTATATGGCTGTAAGGGAGGTGGCGGTCAGAGTGGCTAGGAGGGCTCAGGCGTTGGTGTACGATGTGCTTGCTGTTTCGATGATTAGGTCTTTGGAGTAGAAGCCGGTGAGGAATGGGATACCGGTTAGTGCCAGGTTTCCAATGATGAGTGAGGTTGTGGTGAATGGGAGGGCTTTAAATAGCCCGCCTATTTTTCGGATGTCTTGTTCGTTGTTCAAATTATGGATGATAGAGCCAGAGCATAGGAATAGTATTGCTTTGAAGAATGCGTGGGTGCAGATATGTAGAAATGCCAGGTTAGGTTGGTTGATTCCGACTGTTACCATCATTAAGCCTAATTGGCTTGATGTGGAGAAAGCGATGATTTTTTTGATGTCATTTTGTGTTAGGGCGCAAATTGCGGTAAATAGGGTGGTAGTGGCCCCTAGGCATATGGTTAGTGTTAAGGCCAGGTTGTTGTTTTGTAGGAGGGGGTGGAATCGTACGAGTAGGAAGATGCCTGCTACCACTATAGTGCTAGAGTGCAGTAATGCGGATACTGGGGTTGGTCCTTCTATGGCTGATGGCAGTCAGGGGTGTAAGCCAAATTGGGCCGATTTTCCTATTGCTGCTAGAAGTAGTCCTAGAAGGGGAAGGGTGCTTTCGTTTGGGTTTAGTATGAGGATCTGTTGGAGTTCTCATGAGTTGGAGTGAAGCAGGAATCATGCTATAGTTAGAATAAAGCCCACGTCTCCCATGCGGTTATAGAGGACTGCTTGGAGTGCTGCTGTATTGGCGTTTGCCCGTCCGTGTCATCATCCAATTAGCAGGAAGGATATGATGCCGACTCCTTCTCATCCAATAAATAGTTGGAAGAGGTTGTTGGCAGTTACCAGGATAATTATGGTGATTAGGAATAGTAGGAGGTACTTGAAGAAGCGGTTGATGTGGGGGTCTGAGTGTATATACCATATTGAAAATTCCATGATGGATCATGTTACAAAGAGTGCCACTGGGGTGAATATTAGTGCGAAGTGGTCTAGTTTAAAGCTTAGGGTAATTTTTACGGTTTGAATTGTTATTCAGTGTCAGTTTGAGATGATAATTTCCTGTCCCGATCAAGTGAGTATAATGGCTGGGATTGTGCTGGTTAGTAGGGCATATGCGACGGATGTTTTTGCGTGGTTTGGGTACTGGAGGATGTTATGGGTTTTTGGGGTTGGGAGGATGATAGGTGTGATGAGGATAAGGAAGGTAGTTAGGGTAAAGGTGAGGGATAGGTTGATTGCTTTTATCTGGAGTTGCACCAGGTTTTTGGCTCCTAAGACCAATGGACGACTCTTGTCTTATAAAAGCAAGAGAGCCGTACTTTTATGTGCGGTGACAAGAGTTAGCGGTTCCTGTATGTCTATCTTGGTTGGCAAGGGTGTTTGGGTACCTGTTTCTAGATTCACAATCTAATGTTTTTGGTAAACTATGCCTACAGTGGGGAAACCCCAGGATGAGTCCAGGGTTGGTTGATAGGAGGATTAGTGGGAGTAGGTGTATAAGTACTAATGTGTTTTCTCGTGTGAAGGTTGGCTTGATCATGTAGATGTGGTTGGTTAGGTTGCCGCGTTGTGTGGTGATTAGAATGGATAGCGAGTATAAGGCAGTAATTGTTATGTTAAGTCCTAATAGTATAATTGTGGTGTTGGATCACGAGAATGTCGATATAATTGTGAACAGTTCTCCTATTAGGTTGATTGTGGGGGGAAGGGCTAGGTTGGCTAGGCTGGCTAGGAGTCATCATAGTGCCGTTAGGGGTAGGAGGGTTTGAAGTCCGCGAGCCAGGATTATAGTGCGGCTGTGGGTGCGTTCATAGTTGGTATTAGCTAGGCAGAATAGTAAGGATGAGGTTAGTCCGTGAGCGATTATCAGGGTTGAGGCTCCTGTGAAGCTTCATGGAGTTTGGGTGAGGATGGCTACGGTTACTAGTGCTATGTGACTTACTGAGGAATAAGCGATTAGGGATTTTAGGTCGGTTTGGCGGAGGCAAATCGAGCTAGTTATAATTATTCCTCATAGGGATAGTGTCATGAATGGGTAGGCTATTGATTTGGTTAGTGGGTCTAAAATAGTTGTAATGCGCAATATTCCGTAGCCTCCTAGCTTTAGTAGAATGGCTGCTAGGACTATTGAACCTGCGATGGGGGCTTCGACGTGGGCTTTTGGTAGTCATAGGTGGAGTCCGTATAATGGTATTTTGACCATAAAGGCTATTATGCACGCCAACCATAAGAGATTGGATGATCAGGCGATGGGGAGTGGTTGGGACCAAAATTGGATAATAAGGAAGTTTAGGGATCCTAAGGAGTTTTGGATGTAGGTTAGTGCCACTAGTAGAGGCAGGGATCCAATTAGTGTATAGAATAGGAAATATAATCCTGCGTTTAGTCGTTCCGTTTGGTTACCTCATCGGGTAATAATGATGAGGGTTGGAATTAGGGTTGCTTCAAATAGGATGTAAAGTATGATTAGTTCGGTGGTGGTGAATGTTATGATTAGGATTGTTTGGAGGAGAATGAGTATTGAGATATACGTTTTTTTTTGGGTGGCTGGGTTTTTGGGTAGGTGAGATTGGCTGGCCATAATTATTAGGGGAAGTAGCCAGGTTGTTAGGACTAGCAAGGGTGCAGAGAGGGGGTCAGCGAAGAATAATGATGAGAAGTTCAGACTAGTGCCGGTAGTCTGGTGAAACATTGGTAGGCTGATTAAGCTGATAAGCAGGCTGTGGATGGTGACGTTAATTCAGATTATGTTATTTTTTGATAGCCAGACGAGGGGGATTAGTATGGTCGTTGGTAAGATAAGTTTTAACATTGTAAAAGGTTGAGGTTTTGTACGTAGTCTGATCCGTAGGTATTTGAAATTGTGACTAGGAGAGCTAGTCCTAACGCGGTTTCACAAGCTGCAAATACTATGAGGATAATGGGTATTATGATGGATAGTGTGTGGTGGATATTTAGAGTTGCTAGGGCGCTTAGGATAAATAGAGATAGTATTAGGCCTTCTAGGCATAGGAGGGAGGACATCATATGAGATCGGTATAGTAGTAGTCCGAGGAGGGCTATGGTGAGTGCTAGGAGAATGTTAATGTAGATGAATGTCATGTGATAATTACGAGTCTGATCGTAGTTTAATGAGTCGAAATCATTTGTTTTAGGTTAAACTAATTATCATATTCGGTTCATTCCAGGCCCTTTTGAGATCATTCGTAGGCCAGTCCTAGTGTCAGGAGCGAGACTAGGGTGAGAGTTGCAGTTAGAGTCGAACTAAGATCGTTGATTTGTGAAGCTCATGGAAGTGGTAAGAGTAAGGCGATTTCCAGGTCGAACAGGAGAAATGTGATGGCTACCAGGAAAAATTTCATAGAGAAGGGGAGTCGGGCTGATCCTGTTGGGTCAAATCCGCATTCGTATGGGCTTGACTTTTCGTAGTAGGTGTTTAGCTGTGGGAGTCAGAATGCAATGATGATTAGCAAGGAGGTCAGTGTGGAGTTGATTAATAGGGTAATAATTAAGTTAATTATTCTTTTCCGGTCTTGTTGCTGGAACTGGTTGATTGGAAGTCAACTGTACTTGTTATACTAAGAGAATATGAGCCTCATCAATAAATTGAAATGTATAGGAACAGTCATACTACATCTACAAAATGTCAATATCAGGTTGCTGCCTCGAATCCGAAGTGGTGGTTGGAGGTGAAGTGAAATTTTAGTTGGCGTAAGAAGCAGATGGCTAGGAAGGAGGATCCAATAATTACGTGTAGTCCGTGAAATCCTGTGGCTACAAAAAAAGTTGAGCCGAATACTCCATCGGAGATGGCAAATGGCGCTTCAAGGTATTCCGAGATTTGTAGGAGGGTGAAGTACACCCCTAGGATGATCGTGGTGAGTAAGGCCTGGAGTGTGTGTTTGCGATTGCCTTCTATTAAGCTGTGGTGGGCTCATGTGATTGATACTCCGGAGGCTAGGAGGACAGAGGTGTTTAAGAGGGGGACTTCGAGTGGGTTTAATGGGTTAATTCCTGTGGGGGGTCAGTATCCACCAACTTCTGGTGTGGGTGCAAGGCTCGAGTGGTAGAAGGCTCAGAAGAACCCTAGAAAGAAGAAGATTTCTGAAATGATAAATAGGATCATACCATATCGTAGTCCTTTTTGTACGGTTGTTGTGTGGTGTCCTTGAAATGTACTTTCTCGGGTGATATCTCGTCATCATTGATACATCGTTAGGGAACTGGTAGTTAGACCAGTGATAAGCAGAGCTATAGAGTTAGAGTGGAATCATATTGTTAGTCCTGAGGTCATTAGTAGGGCAGATAGGGCTCCTGTCAGGGGTCATGGGCTGGGGTTAACTATGTGGTAGGTGTGTATTTGGTGGGTCATTAAGTATTATCATGCAGGTAGAGGCTGACTAGGAGTGTAAAGACGTAAGCCTGAATTAGTGCTACTGCAAACTCTAGGATTGTTAGCAAGACTAGGGTAGTGAAGGAGGTCAAGGCTGCTATGGAGTTAATTGATATTAATGTTAGTGTGGCACTTCCGGTTAAGTACATGAGTATGTGCCCTGCAGTGATGTTTGCTGTGAGTCGTACGGCTAGGGCTATGGGTTGGATAAGCAGGCTGACTGTTTCAATGATCACTAATATGGGGATAAGGGGGGTCGGGGTGCCTTGTGGTAGGAGGTGGGCTAGTGATGCTTTGGTTTTGTGGCGGAGGCCTACAGCTACTGTTCCAGCCCATAGTGGGATGGCTATTCCTAAGTTTATGGAGAGTTGGGTTGTGGGAGTGAATGAGTGGGGGAGTAGGCCTAGGAGGTTTGTTGTCCCGATAAAGATGATTAGTGAAATTAGTATTAGGGATCAGGTTTGTCCCTTGGGACCGTGAGTGGATATAATTTGTTTTAGGATTAGGCCGGTAGTCCATTGTTGTACGGAGACTAATCGGTTATTGATTAGGCGATTAGGTGATGGAAATAGTAGGGCTGGGAGTGCTACGATGAAGAGTACAACGGGGATACCTGTTATTGTGGGGGTGACAAAAGAGGCAAACAGATTTTCGTTCATTTTGTTTTTCAGGGGGTTGGGTGTGTTGTTGTGTTGGATGTTTTGGGTGTGGGGGAGGGGGTGAGAAAATTGTGTTTAGCAAGTTTGGGTTGTATTAAAGTAAATAGTGAGATATACGTTGAGAGGATGATAACAAGTCACGTTGATGTGTCTAACTGGGGCATACTCATTGAGGGGAAATTCAGGTTCCCGGTCTTTAACTTAAAAGGTTAATGCTACACTAGCTTCTCAGATGATCTAGAGCATTGATGTGGATCAGTTTTCGAAGTGTTTGAGAGGGATAAATTCTAGGACAATTGGCATGAAACTGTGGTTTGACCCACAGATTTCTGAGCATTGGCCGTAGTAAAGGCCGGGGCGTGAGGATGAAAGGGTGGTTTGGTTTAGTCGCCCTGGAATGGCGTCGGTCTTAATGCCCAGTGAAGGGACAGATCATGAGTGGAGAACATCCTCTGATGAGATTAGTACTCGGATAGGTACTTCCATGGGGAGGACAGTTCGGTTGTCTACTTCTAGTAGTCGGAATTGTCCCGGTTCGAGATTGGAGGTGGGGATTATGTATGAGTCAAAATTTAAGTCTTCATAGTCCGTGTATTCATAGCTTCAATATCATTGGTGACCTATAGCCTTGACGGTGAGCAGTGGATTATTAATTTCGTCTATTATATACAGAATTCGTAGAGAGGGTAGGGCAATTAGGATGAGGATAATAGCTGGGAGGATTGTTCATACGGTTTCTACTTCTTGGGCGTTTATAGTGTTGGTGTGGGTTAGTTTGGTCGATAGCATTAGTGAGATGATGTATAGTACTAGAGTACTAATTAGGAATATAATTATTAGGGTGTGGTCATGAAAGTGAAGTAATTCTTCCATTATTGGGGATGTGGCGTCTTGGAATCCTAGTTGTAGGGGGCGAGCCATAGAGGTGTAAAGGGTTTAGCCTATAATTTAACTTTGACAAAGTAATATAATTGTTTTATTAACGCCTCATTTAAATGAAGGAAGTCATACTGGGTATGAGGTTGGCTTGAAACCGATTTTAGGGGGTTCAATTCCCTCCTTTCTTGAGTTAGGGCCATAACGAATGTGGGTTCTTCAAATGTGTGGTATGGTGGTGGGCAGCCATAAAGCCATTCAATGTTAGTGGTGGTGAGTTCTACTGGTACTGCTTCACGTTTAGATGCGAAGGCCTCTCAAATTAAGAACACTATAAGTACTACTGCAGTTAGTGAAATGAAAGAGCCTACTGATGAGATTGTATTTCACGTCGTGTACGCGTCGGGGTAGTCGGAGTAGCGCCGTGGCATTCCAGAGAGGCCTAGAAAGTGTTGTGGAAAGAATGTTATGTTTACGCCTACAAATATAATTACGAAATGAATTTTGGCTCAGGTTGTGTTGAGGGTGTATCCTGAGAATAGTGGGAATCAATGTGCGAATCCTCCTATGATTGCAAATACGGCTCCTATGGATAGTACGTAGTGAAAATGGGCTACTACATAATATGTATCGTGGAGTATGATATCTAGTGATGAGTTCGCCAGAACAATTCCTGTTAGTCCGCCCACTGTAAATAGGAAAATGAAGCCTAGGGCCCATAACATGGCTGGGGATCATTTGACATTACCCCCGTGCAGGGTAGCCAATCAACTAAATACTTTTACTCCCGTTGGAATAGCAATGATTATAGTGGCGGACGTAAAGTATGCTCGTGTGTCTACGTCTATTCCTACTGTAAACATATGGTGGGCCCATACAATGAAGCCTAAGAATCCAATTGATATCATCGCCCATACTATACCCATGTAGCCAAAGGGTTCTTTTTTTCCGGAGTAGTATGTGACAATGTGCGAGATTATGCCGAAGCCTGGTAGAATGAGGATATATACTTCAGGATGACCGAAGAATCAGAACAGGTGTTGATACAAAATGGGGTCGCCTCCTCCGGTAGGGTCAAAGAATGTGGTATTCAAATTGCGGTCCGTTAGGAGTATAGTGATTCCAGCGGCTAAGACTGGGAGTGAGAGGAGGAGGAGGACTGCCGTTACTAGTACGGATCAAACAAATAGTGGGGTTTGGTATTGAGATATGGCGGGGGGTTTCATGTTGATGATGGTAGTAATGAAGTTAATAGCACCTAGAATTGATGAGATTCCTGCCAGGTGTAGGGAGAAGATGGTTAAGTCAACTGATGCACCTGCATGAGCTAGGTTGCCCGCCAGGGGTGGGTAAACAGTTCAGCCCGTGCCTGCACCTGCTTCTACTATGGAAGAGGCTAGCAGGAGTAGAAATGATGGGGGTAGTAATCAGAAACTTATGTTGTTTATTCGGGGGAATGCCATGTCTGGGGCTCCAATTATCAGAGGGACTAGTCAGTTTCCAAATCCACCAATTATAATTGGTATCACCATAAAGAAGATTATGACGAATGCGTGTGAGGTGACAATGACGTTATAAATCTGATCATCGCCTAGTAGTGCTCCCGGTTGTCCTAGTTCGGCTCGAATCAGCAGACTTAGGGCAGTGCCTACCATTCCGGCTCAGGCGCCAAATAACAGGTACAGGGTTCCGATGTCTTTATGGTTTGTTGAGAATAGTCAGCGGGTAACGAACATAGGTAAAACGGCTGAGGAAGCATTAGACTGTAAATCTAAGGACAGGGGTAAGGCCCCCTTTTTGCCACGGCCCCGTGGTGAATAAACCATAATGAATTGCAAATTCGGCGAAGCAGCTTAGGCCCTGCCGGGGCTTCTCCCGCCTTTTTTTTCTGCGGCGGGAGAAGTAGATTGAAGCCAGATGTAGTAGGGTATTTAGCTGTTAACTAAAGTTTTGTGGGATCAAGGCCCACCAGTCTAGTAAGGATTTAGCTTAAAATAAAAGTGTTTGATTTGCATTCAGTAGATGTAAGATGAAGTCTTGCAGTCCTTGTACAGGGGTTAAGTATTTATACTTGCTTAGGGCTTTGAAGGCTCTCGGTCTATCTGCTATCCTAAACTCCTACTCCAGGATGAACAGTATGGGTGATAGGGGGATGATCATTGTGGAGAGGATAATTAGGGTTGGTGTGAGGGGTGCTGGAGTGGTAGTCTTAAACTGTCATTTAGTTTTGGTATTGTTGGTGCATGGGAATAATGTGAGTGATGTGGAGTAGATAATTCGAGTGTAGAAATACAGGTTTAGTAGTGTTAGAGTGGCCATTATCGTGGGAGTGGCGATTAGGTTATTTTTTGTTATTTCTTGGATAATTATTCATTTAGGTAGAAAACCCGATAGGGGTGGTAGGCCTCCCGTTGATAGGAGTACCATAGTTATTAGGGAAGTCAGTAGGGGTATAGTGTTTCATGAGTGTGAAAGTGTTAGGATGGTGGTTGATAGTTGTTGGATGAGTAGGAGGAACATTGAGGTGGTCATGAGTAGGTAGATGGTGAGGTTTAGAATTGTTAGGGTGGGGTTGTATGTGGTGATGGCCGTTGTTCAGCCTATGTGGGAGATGGATGAGTAGGCCATGATTTTTCGTAGCTGTGTTTGGTTTAATCCTCCTCAGCCTCCGATTATGATGGAGAGAACTGCTATTGCAAGGAGGAGAGTGTGGCTGGTAGAAGCTGTGATTTGGTATAAAACTGAGATTGGGGCTAGTTTTTGTCATGTTAGTAGGGTTATTCCTGAGGGTAATGAGGTTCCTTGGGTTACTTCTGGTACTCAGAAGTGGAATGGGGCTAGTCCCAGTTTTATGGCAATGGAGATGGTAATAATGTATGATGCTGGTTGGCTGAAGATTTTTGTGATTGTTCATTGGCTAGAAAATGTTGCGTTAATTACTACGGCTGTTATAAGTAGAATGGATGCTGTGGTTTGAGTGAGGAAATATTTGGTGGCTGCTTCCGTTGATCGGGGGTTGCGTTTTAATATTATGATAGGGATTATTGTGAGTATATTAATTTCTAGTCCTATTCAGGTTAAGAGTCAGTGAGAGCTAAGTATTGTGATTATTGTCCCTGAGAACAGTGTTAGTATGATGATGCCTAGAGTTATGGGGTTGATTAGTATGGGAGGGGTATGAACCAACATTTTCGGGGTATGGGCCCGATAGCTTAATTAGCTGACCTTACTGTTAGAATGTGGTGTAATGCGGGAAGCACAGAGAATTTTGAATTCTCAGGTACGGGTTCAATTCCCGTATTTCTAGAAATAAGAGGGTTAGTAACCTCTATTATGTACTCTATCAAAGTAATTCTTTTGTCAGACATATTTCCTATGTTTGTGGGGGAATGCTTGCGAGTGAGATGGTCATGGCTATATGTCATGTGCATAAGGCCAGGGTAAGTGGGAGGAAGTTTTTTCATAGTAAGTGTATTAGTTGGTCGTAGCGGAATCGTGGGTAGGATGCGCGAATTCATAAAAATAGGAAAGTCAGGATCAGGGTTTTAGTGGCGAGGTTGACTGCGTGTAGTTCTGGGAGGAGGGGGTTGTGGAATGCGCCGAAGAATAAGGTGGCGGTGAGGGCGTTTATTAGAATGATGTTAGTATACTCAGCTATAAAAAATAAGGCAAATGGGCCCGCTGCGTATTCTACGTTGAAGCCCGATACTAGTTCTGATTCTCCCTCGGTGAGGTCGAATGGGGATCGGTTAGTTTCGGCTAGGGTTGAAGTAAATCATATCATAGCTAGGGGTCATGTTGGTAGAATTAGTCAAATTTGTTCCTGGGTGACAGTTAAAGTTGATAGTGTGAATGATCCGTTAATGAGCATGATGGATAGTAGAATAATTGCTAGGGTTACTTCGTACGAGATTGTTTGTGCTACTGCCCGTAGTGCCCCAATTAGGGCATATTTTGAGTTTGATGCTCATCCTGACCATAGGATAGAGTGTACGGCTAGACTAGACATTGCTAGGATAAATAGAATGCTAAGGTTGAGGTTGATGAGGGGGTGTGGCATTGGGAGTGGGGCTCATAGGCTGAGGGCTAAGGTAAAGGCTAGTGTTGGGGCGATGATAAATATGGGTTTGGATGCTGTGAGTGGGTGAAGGGGTTCTTTGGTGAATAGTTTTACTGCGTCTGCAATTGGCTGTAACAGTCCGTAAGGTCCTACGGTGTTTGGGCCTTTGCGGAGTTGTATGTGACCTAGAATTTTTCGTTCTGTTAGTGTTAGAAATGCTACGGCTAAGAGGATAGGTATTACTAGGCATAGGGTGTTTGTAAGAAGCATTGTGTTAAGAAGAGGAGTTGAACCTCTGATTGTAAAGATTTAAGTTTTATGCAATTACCGGGCTCTGCCATCTTAACAAACCCTAGTCTTGGGCTGGTTGTTGTAGGATTTACTAAATTTAGATTTGGTCATTTATTTAGTTTTAGGGCGCTTTTGTAGAGTGGGCCCAGTTTCTCTTGTCCTTTCGTACTGGGAGAAAAGGCTTATAGATAGAAACCGACCTGGATTACTCCGGTCTGAACTCAGATCACGTAGGACTTTAATCGTTGAACAAACGAACCCTTAGTGGCGGCTACACTACTAGGATGTCCTGATCCAACATCGAGGTCGTAAACCCTATTGTCGATATGGACTCTGAAATAGGATTGCGCTGTTATCCCTAGGGTAGCTTGTTCCGTTGATCAATTATTTGGGTCAATTGAGTTGATACTGAGACACGTAGACTAGTAAAGTCTGAGTGCATAATCATTCGGAGGATTTTTTGTACTCCGAGGTCGCCCCAACCGAAATTGCTAGTCTAGGTCATGGAAAGTTGTTCCTGATTAGGTTTGTATGGGTCATGATTAGGCTAGTTAATTAAAGTTCCGTAGGGTCTTCTCGTCTTATAGGGTCATCCCTGCCTCTTCACGGGGGGGTCAATTTCATTGATTGGAAGTAGGAGACAGTAAAATCCTCGTTAAGCCTTTCATGCAAGTCCCTAATTAGAGAACAAATGATTATGCTACCTTTGCACGGTCAGGGTACCGCGGCCGTTAAACATATGTCACTGGGCAGGCGGTGCCTCTAATAGTTGTTATGCTAGAGGTGATGTTTTTGGTAAACAGGCGGGATTTATGTTTGCCGAGTTCCTTCTGCTTCTTTTAATCTTTCCAGTACGCATCCCTGTGTTGGGTTAACAGTGAGTTATGACTTGTGGATATTTGGGGGAGTGTGGAAGTCTGGCTGTTAACTATCAGCGGTTGGTCCGTTCTGATATAAGCTAGTGCGTGGAGAAGTTATTCTTATTACTTATACTAACATTGTTTCTTCTATATTATAGATTGGTCCAGTGGGGTTCTAGGAGTTAGGGGTAGTTTTCGGTATTTTTGGAGCTATTGCTAGTTGAGCTTGAACGCTTTCTTTATTGGTGGCTGCTTTTAGGCCTACTATGTGGGTGTGGTGGGGTTACTCTCTAGGTGGGGTTAGTCCCTTATCAGCAGAGCTGTACCTCTGTTGACTATGCTTAAAATTTGTGTTGAGGTTTAGATGTTGTGTTCTTTGGACAAATTTTAAGTTGAACTTAGGTTCAGTTCCTGGACAACCAGCTATCGCCAGGCTCGGTTAGGCTTTTCACCTCTACCTGAGGATTTTTTCACTATTTTGCAACATAGATGAATTGGTTCTTTGTACTGTCCGCAGGTAGCTCGTCTGGGTTCGGGGTTTTTGGCTAAAGGGCTCTTTGTCAAGGTTTTTCTGGTTAGTTCATTATGCAAAAGGTAAAAGGGTTAGTCTTTGCTGTTTTGTGCTGTTAGTTGTTCTTTCATCTTTCCCTTGCGGTACTATCTCTATGGCGCCTGTTGATAATTTCTATCGCATATACTTTTATTGGTGTAAATGGTTTGGTTAGTTTGGGTTGTGTAGGTAGTTGGGTTGAGGGTTGTGTAGGGCTAGGTCTGGCTCAAAGTGATCTATTGAGTTGAAATCTTCTGGGTGTAAGCCAGATACTTTTGTTTAAGCTACACTTTGATTATTCCAAGCACACTTTCCAGTATGCTTACCTTGTTACGACTTGTCTCCTCTAGGGCTGGGTACCGTGTGGGTGGGTAATATGATTGTTGGTTGTTGGTGGGTTGAGGAGGGTGACGGGCGGTGTGTACGTGCTTCATGGCCTGGTTCAGTTAAGCTCTCTATTCTTAAGTTACTTCTAAATCCTCCTTTGGCTTTTGTGGTTTCACAGAAGTCTCCGTGAGTTTTCTCTTATGAGAAAATGTAACCCATCTCTTTCCACCTCATGGGCTACACCTTGACCTAACGTACTTATGCATGATAGTTGTGCTTACTGTAATGCTTTTTCAAGGTTTGCTGGAGATGGCGGTATATAGGCTGTATTGGCAAGGGGTGGTGAGGTTTATCGGGGTTTGTCGATTATAGGACAGGTTCCTCTAGAGGGATGTGAAGCACCGTCAAGTCCTTTGAGTTTCAAGCTATTGCTAGTAGTACTCTGGCAAACATTTTGGTTCTGGTTAAATGTCTTGGTTTAGGGCTAGGCATAGTGGGGTATCTAATCCCAGTTTGGGTCCTAGCTATTGTGTATTCGGATCTGCTAAAGTCACTTTCGTTGGGGTCTTTATTTTGGCTGTAGCATTTTACGGCCTAGTTTTGGTTGAACTTTATTGTTCGAGAATCTTAAACACATTTTACGCCGGTGAATATTAGTTTGGGTTAATCGTATGACCGCGGTGGCTGGCACGAAATTTACCAACCCTTGAGTGTTAGCATAACTAAGTCAAACTTTCGTTTATTGCTTAATTTTTGTCACTGCTGCATCCCGTGGGGGTGTGGCCTAGCAAGGTGTCGTGGGCTACATTGGATTTGTGGGCCTGATACCCGCTCCTCTTGGTCAGGTGGACTTAAAGGGCATTTTCACTGGAGTGTGGATGCTTGCATGTGTAAGTTTGCTGAGGACTAATAATAAGGTCAGGACCAAAGCTGTGTGTTTATGGAGTTGTGTAGGGCTCATCTAGGCATTTTCAGTGCCTTGCTTTAATATTTAAGCGACATCAAC